ATATATTTAAGCTCAGAAATATTAGTATTCCGGCGTATTTTTGTAATTTTTAGTCGTGGGTTTTGAGCTAATCAACATTTTTAATTCAGGAAATAAATTTATATATGTTATATATATAATACGTGGTGGGCATAGTCAACACTTACTACAACTCGTTGACTTGATACGTCCGTCGGGTCTTTCTTGCTTTTGGGGTTTGACAAGAATAACAGGATTCGCTGGGCGTAGGGGGTAAGGGGGTTTGTCGCGCAAAAAACAAAAGGGGGTATAACTGTAATATTGGATCAAGTAATGGATAGCTTATGCACTTGAATTAAAGTTATGCAATTCTTAAGTTATGACTTTCAATAATTAACCTATATTACTTAAACCAGGTCTAAATGAACTACCTTGAACTTGATTTGAGCCTGCACTGTGAGATGCAAAGTGAAAGGCAACCAAAAAAAGAGAACGTTATGCATATAAGAGAATGCCCGGCTAGGTGGGTAAAGAGACATATGTACCCCACCATTAATCAGATGCCAGTATAATTATCCGAGGGTGGAGTTCTACAGTTATGTACCTGAAATAGGAACCAGATGCCAGTAATAGTTCACCATGTGCAACCCCCACAATCATTGTCCCTGACCTATCATTAATATTATGCAATTATGTATACTGGTTGGTGGTTTCTTACTACATTAATTATCTCTCTGAAAATCTTAGTTGGTCTCTGCGAGGGAGAATTTTGAATGGACAGTATACTGATTATTCGCCGTTCCAGTTTCGTTGGATTTTATCCTGAGTTTTAATATTGTGCTTATGTATACCTTAGAATTTAGTACTTGCTTTATGGTCCATATATCTACTTGGTGATTATACATTAATGTACTAATGCATTAATGTAATATTATGCATATTATGTACTAGACCATACCGGCAGTCCAGCGCGCGTGAGGCAGCGCATGGGCAGAAAATAGTTTAGTTTTAGAATTCTGGCTTTGGGAGCCAGGGGTGGGAGTTAAAATCTCCCTTTTCTGGGCTCTAGGGAGGAGTTTAACCTCCGATCTCCGGTTTACAAGACCGACGCTTTTATTCTAAGCTACTAGGGCAAGCTCATTCTAGTGCCTTATTTTCTAATCACCCGGCGAGTGGGGCTAAGATTAGGAATAGGGCGAAGTATAGGGCGGATGCAATTTGTCCAATGACAATAAATGGATGTTCTACTGGCATTCCCCCAATTCATGTCAGGATAATTATGTCAGCAACTAAGGTTCAGAATAGGAATTGGGTAGCCGGGCGAAATGTTAGTCCTCGTTGTTTGGAGGTGTGTAGGATGGGCACTACTATTAATACAAGAATGGAGGATAACAATGCTAGAACACCTCCTAGTTTGTTAGGAATAGATCGAAGGATAGCGTAGGCAAACAGAAAATATCATTCCGGTTTGATATGAGGGGGGGTTACTAAGGGGTTTGCGGGGGTAAAATTGTCTGGGTCTCCTAAGAGGTTAGGTGAAAATAGCGCGAGGGAGGTAAGGGCCAAGAGCATAGCTGCGAAACCTAGGAGATCTTTGTATGAAAAGTAGGGGTGGAAAGAGATTTTGTCCGCATCTGAGTTGATTCCTGCTGGATTATTGGATCCTGTTTCATGTAGGAAAAGTAGGTGAATAATAGTTGCTGCGGCGACTACAAAGGGCAGTAGGAAGTGGAAGGCAAAGAATCGTGTTAGGGTTGCGTTATCTACTGAGAATCCACCTCAGATTCATTGAACTAGTTCATTTCCCACATAAGGGACTGCGGATAGAAGGTTAGTAATTACTGTAGCACCTCAGAATGATATCTGTCCTCATGGGAGCACATATCCGACGAAGGCGGTCATTATTACTAATAGGAGGAGAACAACACCAATGTTTCAGGTTTCCTTATAAAGGTATGATCCATAGTATAGTCCTCGGGCAATATGTATATAAATGCAAATAAAGAAGAATGATGCTCCATTAGCATGTACACTACGGATTAATCACCCATAACTTACGTCTCGGCAGATGTGGGCAACAGAAGAGAAGGCGGTTGGGATGTCAGAGGTATAGTGTATTGCTAGAAATAGTCCTGTTAGGATTTGGGTAATAAGACAAAGGCCTAGTAGGGATCCAAAATTTCATCATACTGAGATGTTGGACGGGGTTGGTAAGTCAACTAATGCGTCGTTTGCAATTTTGATTAGGGGATGCGTTTTGCGTAGGCTTGCCATTAAGGTTCTTATAGTTGAATGACAACGGTGGTTCTTCAAGTCACTGGTCTCGGTTAGAGCCCGAGTAAGAATTATGACCTATCTTGTATCTTTATTGTTATTGGCTTTAGTTGTTGGCTTGGTTGCGGTAGCTTCTAATCCTGCACCTTATTTTGCTGCTCTTGGTTTGGTGGTTGCAGCGGGAGTGGGATGTGGTGTCCTTGCAGGGCATGGGGGGTCTTTCTTGTCTCTCGTTCTTTTCTTAATTTATCTCGGGGGGATGTTGGTGGTGTTTGCTTATTCAGCAGCTTTAGCTGCTGAACCCTTTCCAGAGGCTTGGGGAGATCGTTCTGTAATTGGATATGTTCTTATTTATATGTTAGGTGTGGGTTTAGTGGGTGGTATATTTTGAGAGACATGATATGAGGGGTCTTGGTTGGTAATTGATAACATAAAAGAATTCTCAATATTGCGGGGTGATACTAGTGGGGTGGCTGTAATATACTCTTCTGGAGGGGGAATGTTAGTTATTTGTGCGTGGGTTTTACTCTTAACTTTGTTTGTTGTGTTAGAATTAACTCGTGGGCTTAGCCGGGGAGCTCTTCGTGCAGTCTAAATGGAAGTGAAAAGGATCGCAAGGGTTGTGGTTAAGAGAAAAATTGTTAAATATGTTTTAATTATTCCTCGTTGAGAGTCACTAATATTCTTAGCCATCTTGACTTGGGCGGATGCGAGGCTTTTGGGGCCGATGGCTTCAAACCATGCTTGGTCTACGAGCTGGGTGGCGATTGTTTGTCCTAAAACTAAGTTAAGTTTGGGTGCTATGCGGTGGACTGTTGTAGGAAAATATCCTAGTATGTTTGAGAAGTGGTGGAGTGAAATTGTAGGTGTGATTTTAAACTGCTTGTTAGTCAGGGTGCTTAGTTCAATGGCTACTAGTAGGCCAGTAATTGTCACTGCAAGGGCAGCTAATTTTAGTGCCATAGGCATAGTTATAACTTGGGTCTTTACAGGTAAAAAATTTAATGTAATAATGGATCCCGCAATAATGCTTCCTCAGGCAAGTCGTTTAATAGGATTAATCACTAGTGGATTATTCTCATTAATTGGGGATAAGGGGAGAAATCGGGGAGATCCCATAGTGACGAAAAAGACTACCCGGAAACTGTAGACTGCGGTGAAGGATGTAGCAATTAGCGTAAGGATTAGGGCTCAGGCGTTTAAGTGTGAGGTGTTGAGGGCTTCAATGATAGCATCTTTTGAGAAGAAGCCCGCTAGGAAAGGGGTTCCTGTAAGGGCCAGACTGCCGATGGTAAGGCATGAGGAGGTGAAAGGCATCAGGTTGTGGAGGCCCCCTATTTTTCGGATATCTTGCTCATCATTCAGGCTGTGGATAATAGAACCTGAGCACAAAAATAGCATAGCTTTGAAGAATGCGTGGGTACAAATGTGTATAAAGGCTAGTTGGGGTTGGTTAAGACCAATTGTAACTATCATAAGGCCTAGTTGACTGGATGTAGAGAAGGCTACGATCTTCTTGATGTCATTTTGGGTTAAAGCACAGGCGGCTGTAAATAATGTAGTTAGTGCTCCTAAGCATAGACAAATGGTTAATGCTAATGGATTATCTTCTATCAAAGGATGTAGGCGAATCAGGAGAAAAATACCAGCAACTACTATAGTGCTGGAGTGAAGTAGGGCAGAGACTGGCGTAGGGCCCTCCATGGCGGAGGGCAGCCAAGGATGAAGGCCAAATTGGGCCGATTTTCCAGTGGCTGCGAGGATGAGGCCAACTAGGGGGACTGTTATGTCGAAGTCCTTTGAAAGAAGAAAGATTTGTTGAATTTCTCATGAATTAAGGTTTATTGCAAGTCAAGCTATACTTAAAATTAATCCAATATCCCCTACGCGGTTATATAGTACGGCTTGCAGGGCTGCTGTGTTGGCATCTGCCCGTCCATATCATCACCCGATTAGTAGGAATGATATAATGCCAACTCCCTCCCAGCCAATAAAAAGTTGAAATATATTATTGGCTGTTACTAGAATAATTATGGCAATTAGAAAGAAAAGCAGGTACTTAAAAAACCGGTTTACGTAGGGATCGGAGTGCATATATCATAAAGCGAATTCTAGAATGGACCAGGTAACGTATAGGGCAATAGGGGTAAAGATAAGTGAATAGTGGTCGAACTTGAAACTGATATTAATATCAAATGTGTTCGTATTTATTCAGTGTCAGTTGGTCACAATACTCTCGGCTCCCTGGTCCAAAAAAATTGTTAGTGGAATTAAACTGACAAGGAATGCGCTGCTAACAGCCATTTTGACGTGGGTAGCTGCTCATTCTGGACTTTGAGTGTTTGAATTAAGGGTTGTTAATAGGGGGTAAATTAAAATTGTAATTACTAGAACGAGTGATGATGATAAAATTAGGGTTGTTGGGTACATAGCTTCTACTTGGATTTGCACCAAGAGTTTTTGGTTCCTAAGACCAACGGATGAGCTGTTATCCTTTAAAAGCCCGAGGAAGCCACGGAGTTTAACCGTGGAGTCTAAGGATTAGCAGTACTTATTGCCTCGGGCCTCCCTCGGTGAGTAAGGGGAGTTTAACCCCCATTTCTAGAACCACAATCTAGTGTTTTAAATTAAACTATACTTACTAGTAGCATCAGCCTCATATAAGTTCCGGCTTTGTAATTAGGAGAATTACCGGAATAAGGTGTATGACCATAAGTAAGTGCTCTCGGGTGTGGAAGGGGGGTAGTCCTACGATATGACTGGGGGTTGGGCCTCGTTGTGATATTAGGAAAAGATATAATGAATAGCCCGCTGTAATGAGGGTTCCTACTCCAGTCAGGGCAATAGTTCATGGGGATCAGCTAAACAGGGATGTAATAATCATTAATTCTCCCATCAGGTTGGGAAGAGGGGGGAGCGCTAGGTTGGCTAGATTAGCGGCAAATCATCATACAGCTGTTAGTGGAAAAATCATTTGGAGTCCTCGAGCAAGAACTATTGTTCGACTATGAGTCCGCTCATAGGCCGTATTAGCTAGGCAGAATAGTGCTGAGGAAACCAATCCGTGTGCGATTATTAAAATAATTGCTCCTGTGAATCCTCAGGGGGTTTGGATTAGAATTCCGCCTGCCACTAAGCCTATGTGACTCACTGATGAATAGGCAATTAGTGATTTCAAGTCTGTTTGTCGTAGACAGATGGAGCCTGTCATAATAATACCCCAGAGGGCTAGGATAATGAATGGGTAGGCCAATTCTTTGGATAGGGGGTCTAGCATAACCATTATTCGTATTATCCCGTATCCCCCTAGTTTTAGTAATACCGCGGCTAGGATTATAGACCCCGCTACAGGGGCTTCTACATGCGCTTTTGGTAACCAGAGGTGTACACCATAAAGTGGTATTTTTACGAGGAAAGCAATTAAGCATCCGGCTCATCAGAATTTATGTCCTCAGGATTCAAGGGCAAGGGGTTGGGAGTATTGTAGAATCATTATTGATAGAGTTCCTGTTGATTGTTGTAATAGTAGTAGGGCTACTAGCAATGGTAGTGATCCGGCTAGAGTATAAAATAGAAAATAGGTACCTGCATTGAGGCGTTCTGTTTGATTTCCCCATCGTGTAATAATAATTAAGGTTGGAATTAGGGTGGCTTCAAATATAATATAAAACATAATCAGTTCTGTTGCACCAAATGCTATAATTAAAAAGGCCTGCAACGAGGTGAGAAGGGAAATGTATAGACGTTGTCGGTTGATAGGCTCTGGATTAATATGGTTTTGGCTAGCTAAAATTATTAATGGTAGAAGTCAACATGTTAATACCAGAAGTGGGGTAGATAGTGGATCTGTAGCCAAATATATATTTGAGGTTGCTCATCCGGTTTCAGATGTTCATTTTAATCAGGTTAGGCTAATGAGAGCAATAAATAGGCTATGTGCAGTGGTGGTTGTTCAAAGCCACTTAGGGGATGAAATTCAGATTGTTGGAAATAGCATAATCGTGGGAATAAGTACTTTTAGCATTGTAATAAATTGAGGTTCTGAAGGCGGTCGGTTCCATGAGTTCGGGCTGTGGCAACCAGAAGCGCAAGTCCTGCGCTAGCTTCACAGGCGGAGAAGGCTAATAAAAGCATAGGTGCGGCAGAAAATCCTGTTGATTCGAATTGCAGAGCTCATAGGGCCAGTGCAATAAATAATGATAGTATTATGCCCTCTAGGCATAATAGGGCAGACAATAGGTGGGTTCGATGGAATGCTAGGCCTATTAACCCTAATACGAAGGCTGAGCTGAAGCTAAAGTGTACTGGTGTCATAAGGGAATTATGGAATTAAACCATAATTTTCTGAGCCGAAATCAGAGGTCTTATGTTGGACTAATACCCTATTCTGCTCACTCTAGGCCTCCCTGGGTTCATTCATAAATTAATCCTAGTGTTAATAAAATTAGAACTGTTGTTGCTCAAAAGAATGTTCCGGTGGGGGTGTGGAGTTGATCTCCCCAGGGCAAGGGGAGGAGGAGTGCAATTTCCAGGTCAAAAAGAAGAAATAAAATTGCTACTAAGAAGAATCGGAGGGAGAATGGTAACCGGGCTGAGCCCAAAGGGTCAAAACCACACTCGTAAGGTGATAGCTTTTCTGCATCGGGGGTTATTTGTGGTAACCAAAAGGATACAATTGCTAAGACTGAAGATAGGACTATAGTAATAAATAGAATGGTAATAACTAAATTCATTATCTTTCCTTGGGGTCTAACCAAGACTAAATGATTGGAAGTCACTTGTACTAACTTTAATACTAGAAAGATTATGAGCCTCATCAGTAAATTGATACATATAGGAATAGTCATACGACGTCGACGAAATGTCAGTATCATGCGGCAGCCTCAAAGCCAAAGTGGTGTTCTGATGTGAAGTGATATTGGATTTGGCGTAGCAAGCATACGGCTAGGAAGGTCGAGCCGATGATAACGTGAAGTCCATGGAATCCTGTAGCTACGAAGAAAGTTGATCCGTAAACACCATCTGCAATTGTGAAGGGGGCTTCGTAGTATTCTATAGCTTGAAGGGCAGTAAAGTAGAGCCCAAGAATAATTGTAAGGGTTAAAGATTGAATAGCTTGTTTGCGTTCTCCTTCTATTAGGCTGTGGTGTGCCCATGTTACTGTAACTCCGGATGCTAGCAATACAGCTGTATTAAGAAGTGGTACTTCAAATGGGTCTAGGGTAGTAATTCCTGTGGGGGGTCAGCATCCCCCTAATTCAGGGGTGGGTGCTAGGCTAGAATGGTAAAAAGCTCAGAAGAAGCCAAGAAAGAAAAATACTTCAGATGTAATAAATAGAATTATTCCATATCGTAGGCCTTTTTGGACTGGGGGTGTGTGGTGTCCTTGAAATGTCCCCTCTCGGATAATGTCACGTCATCATTGGTATATTGTAAGAACGGTAAGAACTAATCCTAGGGTTATTAGGGTTGTTGAGTGAAAATGAAATCAGATTGCTAGTCCGGACGTTAAGAGAAGAGCGGCGATTGCGCCGGTTAAAGGTCATGGGCTTGGATCAACCATATGATATGCATGCGCTTGGTGGGCCATTAAACGTTTTCTTGTAGATATAGGCTTAGAAGAAGTACAAATACATAGGCCTGGATTATTGCCACTGCCACTTCTAGTAGGGTTAAGAGAAATAAGACAGCAGCAGTAAGGATGGCTACTGTTGGTATTATTGGTAGTAGAACAAAGACAGCGGTAGCAATTAGTTGAATGAGTAGGTGACCTGCAGTTAGGTTTGCTGTGAGTCGTACACCTAGGGCTAGAGGGCGGATAAATAAGCTAATTGTCTCGATAATAATTAATACTGGAATTAAAGGGATTGGTGTACCTTCGGGTAATAGATGTCCTAGGGCAACGGTTGGTTGATTTCGTATACCAATAATTACTGTGGCAAGTCATAATGGCACGGCAAATCCTATGTTTAAAGACAGTTGAGTAGTTGGGGTGAAAGTGTATGGGAGGAGTCCTAATATATTAATAGTAATTAAAAATACTATTAATGAGGCTAGTAGAAGGGCTCATTTATGTCCTCCTACATTGAGAGGTAGCATAAGTTGACTAGTAAATCGGTTAATTAATCATCCTTGAATTGTAATTAGTCGGTTGTTAATTCATCGTGAGGGTGGTGTAGGGTAAAGTACTCAGGGTAGGGTGATTGCAATAGCAATTAGGGGTACTCCTAGGTAGGATGGGCTTGCGAATTGATCGAAGAAGCTTATTGCCATGGTCAGTCTCAGGATTCAGTTTTGTGTTTTTCGGCGCTTACCGGGGTTGGTTCATTTGGTGAAATATGATTTAGTACTTTGGTGGGAATAATCGTGAGGAAGATTACTCATGAGAATACTAAAATTGCAAATCAGGGGGCGGGGTTAAGTTGTGGCATTTCACTAGAGGTGGTTGGGAAGCACCAATCTTTGGCTTAAAAGGCCAACGCTTTGTCCCATATTTAGCTTCCTAGTGAGGCGTCTTCTAGTATTAGGGATGATCAGCTTTCGAAATGTTCGAGTGGAACGGCTTCTACTACAATAGGTATAAAGCTGTGATTAGCTCCGCAAATTTCAGAGCATTGTCCATAAAAGACCCCGGGACGGGAGGCAATGAAAGCGGTTTGGTTAAGTCGTCCTGGGACGGCATCTATCTTTACACCTAACGATGGAACAGCTCAAGAGTGTAGTACATCCTCGGCTGAGACTAGTACACGAATTGGAGATTCCATTGGTACTACCATTCGATGGTCTGCTTCAAGGAGTCGAAATTGTCCAGGATTAAGGTCTTGGGTTGGGATCATGTAGGAGTCAAAACCCAGGTCTTCATAGTCTGTATACTCGTAGCTTCAGTACCACTGGTGTCCTATGGCTTTAATTGTTAGGTGGGGGTCATTAATCTCGTCTATAAGGTATAAAATGCGTAGAGAGGGGAGGGCAATCAAAATTAGGATAACAGCTGGTAAAACAGTTCATACAATTTCGATTTCTTGAGAATCTAAAATATACTTGTTGGTAAGTTTAGTTGAGACTATTGCAACAATAATATATAGTACTAAAGTGCTAATTAAAAATACAATCATTAAAGCGTGGTCATGAAAATGAAGAAGTTCTTCTATAACGGGTGATGCCGCGTCTTGGAATCCTAGTTGTGTGGGATGTGCCATTAAGCTATATAGCTTAAGACATGCAGGGGTCTAACCTACGATTTCACCTTGACAAAGTGATGTAATTTACTAATTTTACTAATGTCTTAGAAGGAAGTGGCAGAGTGGTTATGCGGTTGGCTTGAAACCATCATATGGGGGTTCAATTCCTCCTTTCCTCGATTAATTTGATTGTACTTGAACGAATGCAGGTTCTTCAAATGTGTGGTAAGGTGGAGGGCATCCGTGTAGTCATTCCACGTTTGTTGCGGTTAATTCTACGGATATAACTTCTCGTTTAGCAGCGAAAGCTTCTCATAAAATAAAGAGAAACATGATTACTGCTACTAGTGAAATGAGAGATCCAATAGAAGAGACTGTATTTCATAGGGCATAAGCGTCTGGGTAATCGGAATATCGTCGTGGCATTCCGGCTAATCCTAGGAAGTGTTGGGGGAAGAATGTTAAATTAACACCAATAAATATTACCCCAAAATGGATTTTTGTTCATGTGCTATGAAGGGTGTACCCAGAAAATAAGGGGAATCAATGGACAAATCCTGCTATAATAGCAAATACGGCACCCATTGACAATACATAATGGAAATGTGCAACTACGTAGTACGTATCATGTAGCACAATATCTAGAGATGAGTTGGCTAGAACAATTCCGGTTAGTCCACCTACCGTGAATAAGAAAATAAATCCCAGGGCTCATAGTATAGGCGTTTCTCACTTAATTGATCCACCATGGAGCGTAGCAAGTCAGCTAAATACTTTGACACCCGTTGGAATTGCAATAATTATGGTTGCAGATGTGAAGTAGGCACGAGTGTCTACGTCTATTCCGACAGTAAACATGTGATGGGCTCATACAATGAAACCTAAAAGGCCAATGGCCATTATGGCTCATACCATACCCATATACCCAAATGGTTCTTTTTTACCAGCATAATAGGCTACGACGTGAGAAATGATTCCAAATCCGGGTAAAATAAGAATATATACTTCTGGGTGGCCGAAAAATCAAAACAAGTGTTGGTAAAGGATTGGGTCTCCTCCCCCTGCAGGGTCAAAGAATGTTGTATTTAAATTTCGATCTGTTAATAGCATAGTAATTCCTGCGGCTAGGACAGGTAATGATAAGAGGAGGAGAACAGCCGTTACAAGTACAGCTCACACGAATAGGGGTGTTTGATATTGAGAGATGGCTGGGGGTTTCATATTAATTGTTGTGGTAATAAAGTTAATTGCTCCAAGAATTGATGAAACACCTGCCAGGTGAAGAGAAAAGATGGTTAAGTCTACAGAGGCTCCAGCGTGGGCAAGATTACCCGCAAGTGGGGGGTATACTGTTCATCCTGTTCCGGCTCCAGCCTCAACTCCAGAAGAGGCTAATAATAGGAGAAATGAGGGAGGTAGAAGCCAGAAGCTTATGTTATTTATTCGGGGGAATGCTATATCAGGGGCTCCGATCATTAATGGTACAAGTCAGTTTCCAAACCCTCCAATTATGATAGGTATTACTATAAAGAAAATTATAACGAAGGCGTGGGCGGTAACAATAACATTATAAATTTGATCATCACCAAGAAGTGATCCGGGTTGACTTAATTCGGCTCGAATTAGAAGGCTTAAGGCGGTTCCTACTATTCCGGCTCAGGCACCAAATACAAGATAGAGGGTGCCAATGTCTTTGTGGTTGGTAGAGAAGAATCAGCGTGTGATTGCCACAGGTAGGATGGCCGAGTGCATAGGCGGTGGGTTGTAGCCCCGAAGACAGAGGTTTAACTCCTCTTCCTACCATAGCTCTGTGGTGAAGAACACATAAGATTGCAAATCTTGAGACGCAGACTAACCTCTGCCGGGGCTTTCTTCCCGCCTTACCCGGCTAACGGCGGGAAGAAATAGATGAATGCTCGCTGGTTTGAGCGCTTAGCTGTTAACTAAGAGTTTGTAGGATCGAGGCCTTCTCATCTAGAAAGGCTTTAGCTTAATTAAAGTGTCCGATTTGCATTCAGAAGATGTGGGATAAAGTCCTGCAAGTCTTATCAGGGGCTAGGAGGTTTTCACTCCTGCTTAGAGCTTTGAAGGCTCTTGGTCTAGGTTGTTATCCTAAGCCCCTAGCTCACTATTAGTAGAATGCCTGGAGTGAGGGGGAGGAGTCCAAGTGCGATGGTTGTTGTAAGGGCCAGTGGCATAGTTAGTTGAGTGGAGCGGGTTCGTCATGGGGCGATAGAATTGACTGTATTGGGATACATTGTCAGGGTTATTGCATAACATAGGCGTAGGTAAAAGTACAAGCTCAATAGGGCAGCAAGGGCTATGATGGTTGCCGTAAGGGGTAGTCCCTGCTTAGCCAGTTCTTGCAGAATAAGTCACTTAGGTATGAACCCTGTCAGGGGGGGTAGTCCTCCAAGAGATAGTAAGACCAAGGCAGTGGTAGTGACTATAATGGGGCTCTTTGATCAGGCCATTGTTAAGGTACTAATTTTGGTAGCTGATGAGAGTTTTAGGGTAAGGAATGCTGCTGACGTTATGAAAACATATGTCCCTAGGGCAAGGAGAGTTAGTTGGGGAGCATACTGTAAGACAATAATTATTCAGCCCATATGAGCAATAGAGGAGTAGGCTAAAATCTTCCGGAGTTGAGTTTGATTTAGACCACCTCAGCCGCCAACAAGCGTTGATGCTAAGCCTAACATTGTAAGAAGCATAGGGTCAATGGCTGGGGCTAGCTGTACAATTAGCGCAAATGGTGCAAGCTTTTGCCAGGTCGAGAGAATAAGTCCTGTAAGAAGGTCAAGTCCTTGTAAAACTTCTGGTAGTCAGAAGTGTACTGGAGCAAGCCCAATTTTAAGTGCCAGGGCAGCAATAGCTATGGTGGTAGCGAGGGGATGAGATAAATTGTTAATGTCCCATTCTCCGACAAGTCAAGCATTTGTTGTACTTGCAAATAAGATTATAGCGGCTGCAGTGGCTTGGGTTAGGAAATATTTGGTGGTCGCTTCAACCGCTCGGGGGTGGTGGTGTTGAGCTATAAGTGGTAAAATCGCTAGTGTATTAACCTCTAAACCTATTCAGGCAAGGACCCAATGGGAGCTGGCGAAGGTTAGGGTGGTTCCTAGCCCAAGGCTAGAGAGAAGGATAGTAAGTACATAAGGATTCATTGACAGAGGAGGGATTTTAACCGTCATGTTCGGGGTATGGGCCCGAAAGCTTATTTAGCTGACCCTGTCGTAGAAAGTGGTGTAGAGGAAGCACCAGGAGTTTTGATCTCCTGAGGATGGGTTCAAACCCCTTCTTTCTAGGAACTGGGGGGACTTCAACCCCCATTAGCCACTCTATCAAAGTGGTCCTTGGACATTCAGGCACAGTTCCTAGGGCCTATTAGAGTTGTGGAGGTAACCCTGCAAATGCGATTGGAAGGGCAACGTGTCAGAGTACTAATGCTAGGGTTAGTGGAAGGAAGTTTTTTCAGACTAAGTGCATCAGTTGGTCATATCGGAACCGTGGATATGAGGCTCGAACCCATAGGAACACGATGGAGAGCAGTGCTGCTTTAATTATTAGGTTTATTGCAGTCAGTTCTGGAATGGCTGGAATATGGGATGCTCCTAAAAATAAAATTGCTGAAAGTGTATTTATTAGTAGGATATTAGCATATTCAGCCAGGAAAAACAGGGCAAACGGTCCCCCTGCATACTCTACGTTAAATCCGGAGACTAATTCTGACTCTCCCTCTGTAAGGTCAAAGGGCGCCCGATTCGTCTCCGCTAGCGTAGAGATATACCACATTGCAGCTAAAGGCCAGGCTGGTACGAGTAATCAAATGCCCTCTTGGGTAACATTAAATATTTGCAGGGTATAGCCTCCAGAGAAAATAATGATGGATAGCAGAATTAGTCCTAGGCTAACCTCATATGAAATTGTTTGGGCTACAGCCCGCAAGGCTCCAATTAGTGCATATTTTGAATTAGATGCTCATCCAGAGCCTAAAATGGAGTAGACTGCAAGGCTGGATAGTGCTAATACAAATAAAATACCCAGATTTAAGTCGGCCACAGGATAAGGCATAGGTATTGGGGCCCAGAGTGTCATGGCTAGTGTCAGTGCAAGTATGGGGGCTGCTAGAAATAGAAATGGGGATGAGGTTGAGGGGCGAATTGGTTCTTTAATGAAGAGTTTGAGCCCGTCTGCAATCGGTTGTAGTAGTCCATATGGCCCTACAACATTTGGACCCTTTCGTAATTGTATATACCCTAGGACTTTACGTTCAATTAATGTTAGGAAAGCTACTGCTAGTAGTACAGGAACAATATAGGCCAGTGGATTAATTAGGTGGGTTAATAGGGTGTTTATCATGAACTAAGGAGAGGATTTGAACCTCTGGCTGAAAGGGCTTAGGCCTTTTGCAATTACCATGCTCTGCCACCTTAATATGTCCTTATCTAGGGCCGCAATTTGGCTCACCCTTTACTTGATTTAGTTGCCTTCATCAATTAGGGGTGGGGCGTGCTTAAGGCATGGGCCCCTCTTTTCCGGTCCTTTCGTACTAGGAAAAGTAGCATTACAGATAGAAACTGACCTGGATTGCTCCGGTCTGAACTCAGATCACGTAGGACTTTAATCGTTGAACAAACGAACCCTTAATAGCGGCTGCACCATTAGGATGTCCTGATCCAACATCGAGGTCGTAAACCCCCTCGTCGATATGGACTCTGGGAGAGGATTGCGCTGTTATCCCTAGGGTAACTTGGTTCGTTGATCGGACTTATGTCCGGATCATGTTTGGTCAGATGTTCTGTGGTTTAGAGGTGTTGCTCTTAACTTTAGGATTTATTCCCGGTCCACTCGGAGGCTGTTTTTTCCTCCGCGGTCGCCCCAACCGAAGGTAAGATTCCATGATGCGCTAAGTTTATGCTCTTTAATAAGTTGTTTGACGCGATTGGGTCTGTACCTTAAGCTCCAAAGGGTCTTCTCGTCTTGTAGATTTATACCCGCTTCTGCACGGATAGATCAATTTCACTGACTGGAAAGGGGAGACAGTTAAGCCCTCGTTTAGCCATTCATACGGGTCTTCATTTAAAAGACAAGTGATTGCGCTACCTTTGCACGGTCAAAATACCGCGGCCGTTGAACCCATAGTCACTGGGCAGGCTGGACCTCCTATACTTAGATGTTTGCAGGAGGCGATGTTTTTGGTAAACAGGCGAGGCTTATGTTTGCCGAGTTCCTTCCTTTTCTTTTAGTCTTTCCTTTATAATAGCACTCCAGTGTGGGGTTAACGATTGGGATTTGCTGTGGGTATTTCTTGTTTCCTTTTAGTGTCCACATTTCCCTCTTTGATTGGGTTCGCTAATTACCAGTGGTTGGTCCGATCTAGCTTACACTTGTGCTCAGGAGAAGGTCTTCTTCTTGTTACTCATTTTAGCATAGTCTCTTCCATGTTGGCATGGGGAGGCCTAATAAATTTAGGGGAGTGGGATTGTATATCAGTATAATAAACTTCGTTCCGTTTGAGCTTTAACGCTTTCTATTTAGATGGCTGCTTTTAGGCCCACTAAGACGGTTAGTTTTGCTAAATGTGATCCTTATCCTCCTGTTAAGGTTGTATCCTTGGTTAAAGGGGCTGTACCCCCTATAACTAACTCTCGTGTCTTTCTCTGCGTCTAGTTTAGATTTACTTGTTTGACTAGGGGGTGCACGAGGCTGAACTTCTATCCACTTCTTAGGCAACCAGCTATCACCAAGTTCGGTAGGTCTATCACCTCTACCCGGAGCTCTTCCCACTCTTTTGCCACAGAGACGGGTTGGCCCTAAATAGGCTGTCTCGGGGTAGCTCACTTGGTTTCGGGGTTTCAAACTAAAGGTCTCTTTGCTTGAGGGTTACTGGCTAAATCATGATGCAAAAGGTACGAGGTTTAAGCTCTGCTTTTTAATGCTTATATGGGTTATTTCACTTCTCTTTCAGCTTTCCCTTGCGGTACTCTCTCTATTGCTTAGGTTGGCCTTTTCCGTCTCCCGTACTTAGGCGTGAAAATGGTTTAGTTTCTTCATTTAGGTTTTTTCCAATTATTTATATTATCAAATTACTTAAGTGCTTAAGCTAGCTGTTTGGCTCAGGGTAATCCAACTTGCATGGATGTCTTCTCAGTGTAAGGGAGATGCTTGTCTATCTCAGCCATACCCTGGGTTTAATCCAAGTGCACCTTCCGGTACACTTACCATGTTACGACTTGCCTCCCCTCGTTGGTGCTTTCAGGTTAATTACAGTTGACGCAATTTAACAGGGGAGAGTGACGGGCGGTGTGTACGCGCCTCAGAGCCGGGTTCAAAAGGACACTCTGCTTCCTTTTTACTACTAAATCCTCCTTCGAGCATTTTTTCATAGTGCTGTTCGTATTATTCTGGTATAGAAAATGTAGCCCATTTCTTTCCACTTCGTGCGCTACACCTCGACCTGACGTTTTGGGTTGTGCCCATTTCGCTTACTGTTAGTCCCTCACAGGGTAAGCTGACGACGGCGGTATATAGGCGGGAATGACTAGAAGTGGTGAGGTTTAACGGGGATTATCGGTTCTAGAACAGGCTCCTCTAGGGGGGTCTAAGGCACCGCCAAGTCCTTTGGGTTTTAAGCTGACGCTCGTAGTACCCGGGCGAATGTCTATTGTAATTTGACATTTGGGTTTATGACTGAGCATAGTGGGGTATCTAATCCCAGTTTGTTTCTCAGTTTTCGTGGGGTCAGGTGGGCTAAATTAAAGCTACTTTCGTGTTTGGGCTTCGGGCGCCTAGAAGCGTATAACGGCCAAAGGGCCCTTCGGCTTTATTGATATACTCCCTTAACCACCCTTTACGCCGTGCTTATCAACTAGGGCCTCTCGTATAACCGCGGTGGCTGGCACGAGTTTTACCGGCCCTCTTAGCCTTAACTAAGTCAAGTTTTCACTTATGGCTTAATATTTATCACTGCTGAATTCCCTTGGGGGTGTGGCCTGGCAAGGCGTCTTGGGCTAAATTTTGTGCCTGATGCCTGCTCCTCGTCCCCGGGCGGGGGATTAAGGGCATTCTCACGGGGCTGCGGAGACTTGCATGTGTAAATCGAGCTAAAGCTGATAATAAAGTCAGGACCAAGCCTTTGTGCAGGTGGAGCTTTCTAGGGCTCATCTTAGCATCTTCAGTGCTATGCTTTATGTTAAGCTACATCAGC